ACTCAGAGGGAGAAATGCACTGGAGTACCGACGTGTACCATGCACCTGAATATACATACGGGAATGTTCATCTCTTACCAAAAACAAGCCATTTATGGATATTATCGGGGGACCCGTGCAGATCTAATAGAGTGCCTTTTTCCCTCCACAGGGATCAAGATCAAATGAATGTTCATTCTCTTTCTGTGGAACAGAGATATATTTCTGGCCTCTCAGTGACTAATGATCGAGTGAGACACAAATTGTTTAGTTTGGATCCTTTCGGTAAAAAAGTAGATAGGAGTTTTGATTATTCAAGATCAGATCGAATCATATCCAACGTCCATTGGAATTTCATATACTCTGCCATTCTAGTAGATAATTCTTATTTATTGGGGAAGAGGCGAAGAAATAGATTCATCCTCCCATTCCAATATGATCAAGAACGGGAGAAAGAACTAATGTCCTGTTCTGGTATCTCAATTGAAATACCCATAACTGGTATTTTACGTAAAAATTGTATTCTTGCTTATTTCGATGATCCCCAATACAGAAGAAGTAATTCAGGAATTACTAAATATGGTACCATAGAGGTGGATTTCATCCTAAAAAAAGAAGATTTGATTGAATATCGAGGAGCAAAAGAATTTAGGCCGAAATACCAAATGAAAGTAGATCGCTTTTTTTTCATTCCCGAAGAAGTGCATATTTTACCCAGATCTTCGTCCATAAAGGTACGGAACAATAGTATCATTGGAGTAGGTACACGAATCGCTTTAAATACAAGAAGCCAAGTGGGTGGATTGGTCCGAGTGGAGAGAAAAAAGAAAAAGATTGAATTGAAAATATTTTATGGAGATATACACTTTCCCGGAGAGACAGATAAAATCTCTCGGCATAGCGGCATCTTGATACCACCAGGAACGGGAGAAAAAAATGCTAAGGACTCAAAAAAATTGAAAAATTGGGTCTATGTCCAACGGATTACACCCATCAAGAAAAAGTATTTTGTTTTGGTTCGGCCTGTAGTCACATATGAAATAGCCGATGGCATAAATTTAGCAACGCTTTTCCCCCAGGATCTGTTGCAGGAAAGAGATAATGTGCAACTCCGAGTTGTCAATTATATCCTTTATGGAAACGGCAAACCCATTCGAGGAATCTCTCACACAAATATTCAATTAGTTCGAACTTGTTTAGTATTGAATTGGGACCAAGGACAGAATAGTTCTATAGAAGAAGTCCATGCTTCCTTTGTTGAAGTAAGGACAAATGATCTGATTCGAAATTTTATAAGAATTGACTTAGTTAAGTCCCCTATTTCGTATACCGGAAAAAGGGATGATAGGGGAGGTTCGGGATTGAATCTCGATAATGGATCAGATCGCACAAATATTAATCCTTTTTACCCCAAGGCGAAGATTCAATCACTTACCCAACAGCAGGGGACTATTCATATGTTGCTGAATAAAAATAAGCAATGCCAATCTTTTCTAATTTTGTCATCATCTAATTGTTCTCGAATTGGTCCATTCAATGGTTCCAAATCTCTCAGTGTGAGAAAAAAATCAATTAAAGAAGATTCCACGATTGCTATTAGCAATTTGTTAGGCCCCCTGGGTACTGTATTTAAAATTGCGAATTTTTATTCATCTTGTTGCTTAATAACTTATAATCAGATCTTGTTAAATAAATATTTGCGACTTGAGAATTTAAAACAGACTTTACGAGCCATTCAATATTATTTAATAGATGAAAATGGGGGAATTTACAATTGCGATCCATTTAGTAACATCATTTTTAATCCATTCGATTTTAATTGGTGCTTTCTCCATCTCAATTATTGTGAGAAGATATCCACAACAATTAGCCTTGGGCAGTTTATTTGTGAAAATGTATGTCTATCCAAATATGGACCGCGCATAAAATCCGGTCAAGTTATAATTGTTCATGTTGACTCCTTGGTAATAAGATCGGCTAAGCCTCATTTGGCCACTCCGGGAGCAACCGTTCATGGCCATTATGGAGAAATTATTTATGAAGGAGATACATTAGTTACATTTATATATGAAAAATCGAGATCGGGTGATATAACGCAGGGTCTTCCAAAAGTGGAACAGGTGTTAGAAGTGCGCTCAATTCATTCAATATCGACGAACTTAGAGAAGAGGGTTGAAGGTTGGAACAAACATATAACAAAAATGATTGGAAATCCTTGGGGATTTTTAATTGGAGCTGAGCTAACCATAGCGCAAAGTCGTATTTCTTTGGTTAATAAGATCCAAAAGGTTTATCGATCCCAGGGGGTGCAGATCCATAATAGGCACATAGAGATTATTGTACGTCAAATAACATCAAAAGTGTTAGTTTCAGAAGATGGAATGTCTAATGTTTTTTCACCCGGAGAACTAATCGGATTGTTGCGAGCGGAACGGACAGGGCGCGCTTTAGAAGAATCAATCTGTTACCGAGCCATTTTATTGGGAATAACGAAGGCATCTCTGAATACTCAAAGTTTCATATCCGAAGCGAGTTTTCAAGAAACCGCTCGAGTTTTGGCAAAAGCCGCTCTACGAGGTCGTATTGATTGGTTGAAAGGCCTGAAAGAGAATGTTGTTCTGGGGGGTATGATACCCCTTGGTACCGGATTTAAAGGATTAGTGCATCGTTCTAGGCAACACAACAACATTACTTTGGAAATAAAAAATAAAAATTTATTCGAGGGGAAAATAAGAGATATTTTTTTCCACCACAGAGAATTATTGGGTTTTTGTATACAAAAAACTTTCCATGATACAGCAGAACAATCATTTACAGGATTTAATGATTCCTAATAAGATAAGAGCATATTTATTCTTTTCTTTTAACTTTTAACTATATATGGTATGTATGGTCCGGTCATTTGATTTGTTAATAAAGATAATAACGAATAGAAAGTAATTAACGACTTGGACCGTGTATCAACGGCCAATCGCCGGCAGAAGGTTCCGTCGGAACAATTCTTTATTTCAAGGTACCTTGTTTCTTCAAAATCAAATAAAAAAAAAGATAAAGTGTGGGGGGAAATGACAAGAAGATACTGGAACATCAATTTAGAAGAGATGATGGAAGCGGGAGTGCATTTCGGTCATGGTACTAGGAAATGGAATCCTAGAATGGCACCTTACATCTCTGCAAAGCGTAAAGGTATTCATATTACAAATCTTACTAGAACTGCTCGTTTTTTGTCAGCAGCTTGTGATTTAGTTTTTGATGCAGCAAGTAGGGGAAAGAACTTTTTAATAGTTGGTACCAAAAGTAAAGCTGCGGATTCAGTAGCAGCAGCTGCAATAAGGGTTCGGTGTCATTATGTTAATAAAAAATGGCTCGGGGGTATGTTAACAAATTGGTCTACTACAGAAACGAGACTTCATAAGTTCAGGGACTTGAGAGTAGAGGCGGGGAAACTCAAACGTCTCCCGAAAAGAGACGCTGCAATGTTGAAGAGACAATTATATCACTTGCAAACATATCTAGGTGGGATCAAATATATGACGGAGTTACCCGATATTGTAATCATCGTTGATCAGCAAGAAGAATATACGGCTCTTCGAGAATGTATCATTTTGGGTATTCCAACAATTTGTTTAATCGATACAAATTGCGACCCGTATCTCGCAGATATTTCGATTCCAGCCAACGATGACGCTATAGCTTCAATCCGATTGATTCTTAACAAATTAGTATCCGCAATTTGTGAGGGTCGTTCTAGCTATATAAGAAATCGTTGATTAATAATAAGATTAAGATAAGTCAATAACTTTGGGAACTCCATAGATTGATTGAATCGGTTACCATTCCTGAATCTCAAAAAAGAGATAAAAATGGATGGGGATACTCTGTGATTCCTTGGCACCTGAAATATATGATTAACGTCAAAGTAGGCGAGTCGAGAAAGAGATGGTTGAATCTGAATCAAAATAATTCCTTTTTAAGTTCTATTTCTGTCAGAGGGTAATATGAATTTTCTACTATGTTCCATAAGCACACTAAGGGATATATACGATATATCTGGTGTGGAAGTAGGCCAACATTTCTATTGGCAAATAGGGGGTTTCCAAGTCCATGCCCAAGTACTTATCACTTCTTGGGTCGTAATTGCTATCTTATTAGGTTCAGCTGCTATAGCTGTTCGGAATCCACAAACCGTTCCAACCGACGGTCAGAATTTTTTCGAATATATCCTTGAATTCATTCGAGACTTGAGCAAAACTCAGATTGGAGAAGATTATGGCTCCTGGGTTCCCTTTATTGGAACTATGTTTCTATTTATTTTTGTTTCTAACTGGTCGGGTGCTCTTTTACCTTGGAAAATAATACAGTTACCTCATGGAGAGTTAGCAGCACCTACGAATGATATAAATACTACTGTTGCTTTAGCTTTACCCACATCAGTGGCATATTTCTATGCGGGTCTTACCAAAAAAGGGTTGGGTTATTTCGGTAAATACATTCAACCAACTCCAATACTTTTACCAATTAACATCCTAGAAGATTTCACAAAACCTTTATCACTTAGTTTTCGACTTTTCGGGAATATATTGGCTGATGAATTAGTAGTTGTTGTTCTTGTTTCTTTAGTACCTTTAGTAGTTCCTATACCTGTCATGTTCCTTGGATTATTCACAAGCGGGATTCAAGCTCTTATTTTTGCAACCTTAGCCGCGGCTTATATAGGTGAATCCATGGAGGGTCATCATTGACTAGCTTTCAAAAAAAAAAAAAAAAAAGCTTATCCCAATCCCAACTCCCGAGTGTCTCAAGATAATCCACTGGGGGAACACAATATATCCAAAAAGGGCATGTATGGTCTAGAGTAGGAACAAAAAAGATGTACCAAATTGAGGAATTGTAAAAAAAAAAAAAAAAGGAAAGAGATCTAAAAGATCTTTTTCCTAAGATTGACTTTTGGTCCATTTATGTTATGTCTCTCTAATCAACATTCTATAATTCTATAATATGATGATATTTGTTTAGGCAATTACTATATTTTCATAATTTAACTAAGAATTGTTATCTTATCTGTCTCCGACATGCGCCTAAAACAACTAAAATAAAAAGAGTATGTTCTCTAGAAACAATCATTCCGTTTTTATTTGATTTAATTCAATTTGATTCAACGATTGATCAAAGTTGTTATTAATTGCAATCAAATCTTTATACGTAATGATTCGGGCTGACGATCCCGTCTATTTATATTCATGCAGGAGTCGTGATAATGTAAAAGGAAGAGAGGAGTTTACAAGCAAATAAGATTCATAAAAAGTTGATTAGGGGGTCGAGCTAGGTATGGATATATATATATATGGCTATAAGCCAATTACTGTGTATGTTTCGAAGCATGATTCTATTTCAACAGCATAAAGAATGGTTTACGTTATGGAAGAAACACATGTATATGTAATATTAGATATTCATTTTAGATATTCATTAATTGTCTATATATAGATTATACATACAAATAGAATAAATATATCTAAATATTAAATTAAAATAGAATATATATAATATATTAATATTATAATTATATTATTTATTTAATTTATTATTATATTATTTATTTTATATTTATTCTTTTATCATACCATCCTACTGAATTACTGAATTAAAATTCAATAGGAGTTCTTCCGTTTTATCTGTGACCAGGGATTGAATGAATAAACAGATGAAGTCAAGCATATAGAGGAGAACGTGCCAAGAATAAAAAGAGTGGCTTAGAACAAAGAAATGGAATAACTAGAATCCTTTGGATTTACAAAGACTACACGGTAGAAATTAGAAAGGAGATATTGAAGTCGTTCTGCTAATTCAAGAATATTATTATATTACATTACCTCAATTCACTTTTCAGCTCTTATCTTAGTTATTTCGCCCGAATGGGTCTTTGAAATAATAAAATTAGTAATAATTCATTGGTTGATTGTATCATTAACCATTTCTTTATTTTGGTGTGAGGAGCTTACTATGAATCCACTGATTTCCGCCGCTTCTGTTATTGCTGCTGGGTTGGCCGTAGGGCTTGCTTCTATTGGACCTGGGGTTGGTCAAGGTACTGCTGCGGGCCAAGCCGTAGAAGGTATCGCGAGACAACCGGAAGCAGAGGGTAAAATACGAGGTACTTTATTACTTAGTCTGGCTTTTATGGAAGCTTTAACAATTTATGGGCTAGTTGTCGCATTAGCGCTTTTATTTGCGAATCCTTTTGTTTAATCCCATAAATATTTAAAATACGTACTCTTTTTCTTATTTTTTTGCTGTGTACTTGCCTCTTGCTTCTTAGAATTAGATCAACACTTCACCCCTATTATCTAATCACTTGTTGATCTAATCACTTTTTCGTTGAAACAATACCCCGGGGAAGGACTAATTTGAGGATGAGGAATTTGCGAATCCACTCGCTTTCTTCCTTCCCGCCCTTAATGGAAGGGAAACCCTCCTTTTTTTACTTTTTTTATTAGATTAGGATGGAGCAAACGCAATTGACATGAGGCCTGGGGCCTAGGCCTAATAAGTGTCTTATTGAGAACTTCCATAATCCATAAAAATAATAATAAAAAGAGCTCAATCAAACAAAAGACAAGGGATGAGGTGATACAAAAAGAACTCTGTTTGATTTTCTTAGTCCTATCTATATCCATAAGAGGAGATCATATGAAAAATGTAACTGATTCTTTAGTTTACTTGGGTCATTGGCCATCCGCCGGGAGTTTCGGGTTTAATACCGATATTTTAGCAACAAATCCAATAAATCTAAGTGTAGTGCTTGGTGTATTGATCTTTTTTGGAAAGGGAGTGTGTGCGAGTTGTTTATTTCAAGAATAGGTTGGATCCAACCAGCTGCATTTTTTTTTTGTTTATTATTAAAATAAAATTAAGAAAGAAAGGTGCACGATCTCGACGAATTACTTCTGAATAAATTAAATTAAGAAATCATATGTAAGAACCATAGCATTTCGTGATTTATTGGTAAATCAACTTTGATTCTCTATTAGCCAATAATGCGGGCCTATTAACATGGTTAAAGGTAAACCCTTTGAAGTCGAGGCACAAGAAGGTACTCTTTCTACCACTATGCTAGTAAGAGATGGTTTCAAAATTAATAGTTGGTAATTTATCTGATATAGAACACTCATATCGATAAAATAATTTGAAACGCTTACTGGAAAACTGGTTTATCACACTTTTTATCCAATGCCGAATTGACGACCTATATATAAAAGAAGATAAATTTTTTGGATTTGAAGAATAAAAAAAAATTAATAAAAAATTTAAAATAACTAAAAAAGAAACAACTTTGCTGGCAATTCCAGATTTTTTGTCTGGGCAAGTCGGAAGAGCCCTCTTAATATTCTGGTTTTGTATCAGTTTCAATGTCTTGGAATGGAATACGAACAGAGCAGAGAGGGTAGGCTCATCAACATCAATTAAAAGATATGGGGTGCACCCTAGAGCGTGAGAGCCAAATGAATCGAAAGATTCATG